GTTTCGAAATTGAAATTTAATTACGGATCAGATTCGTAGATATCTTATCTATATTTAAGATCTTATCTATTTAGAATAGAGAATATTCATTATTGTATTGTTATCATTATGTTATTATATCTTTTTAAAAAATAAAGAGGGAAAACAGTGGTTTTTATCAATCTTTATTTCATGCGTCACATCACACAAAAAAATTTTCAATTTGAAATTGGGAGAGATGGCTGAGTGGACTAAAGCGGCAGATTGCTAATCCGTTGTACGAATAATTCGTACCGAGGGTTCGAATCCCTCTCTCTCCGCTCTTTTTTCATCATACATAAATGTATGGAATACATAAAAAAAGAGGAAAGAAAATAATATATATATATATATATTATTTTATTCCTCACGTCCAGGATTACGTCCCGGGTCGTTAGATAAGAATCCAAAGATGAAGAGAGAAACAAAAAATATTACTACTGTGTAAACGAAGAGTTTGAGAGTAAGCATTACACAATCTCCAAGATATTTTTTTTTAAGGAAATGGATTACCTTTTTTTATCACATACACCATTTTGACATGACATTCCAAAAAAAAGCATTTTCAAGAATTTTTTTTTCGAAAAAAATCATGAATTTTGCAGAATATGTAAGATTTTATCGAAAACTTACAGCAGCTTGCCAAACAAAGGCTAAGAGAAAAAAGAATAGAGGTATGACAGGCATAACATCTACGATTGGATTGAAAAGGGCATAAGCCTCGGGCAATTTGGCAAAGAAAAAATGACTCGAAGAAGGGGTCAAATTAAGACAGATAGAGACTAAACTAAAGATATTAAGCATAACAAACATTTCGTTCTTGTAGATTAGAAAATTGGATTTTGATTGAGTTCTTTTTATGAGGGAAAACTTCAAAAAAAAAGGCAGGTAAAAAAATCCTTCCTTTTCTTTGAACTCTTCCAAATCCCCAATCCCCCCTTTCATTCTCAAACGAGAATACAAGGAATTATAGTTTCATACAATATCTTAATTGAATTCTATGTAATGATCAATCATTTTTTTTTATTCCCTATTTCTATGTATTAACTCCTAGCAACAATATTTTTCATATTTTGGTTTGTATTGACGAATAACCGACACTAATAATAGTGTTTATTGGTGTCGAATATAAATCGAAATGGGGCGTGGCCAAGCGGTAAGGCAACGGGTTTTGGTCCCGTTACTCGGAGGTTCGAATCCTTCCGTCCCAGATGGTCTCCATCAATCAGAAAGAAAAGATTCTTCTCTTTAAGAACTTTCTATTTTGTTTAATGTTGGCTACAACGGGATCCAATCCTTTGTTTTGGATTCTAGAACTAATTCTCCTAATTATATCTTTTTTTTTCTTCTTTCATTTTGTTTCTCGAAAAGGTATTTGAGTTCAAATACAGGTGGAAATAAAAATATTTAATTGAGTTCAAAAAAGAAATTTGTGGTGAATCATTCACATTATGGAATTGATGGAAAGATTCTTGAACCCGAGGTAAAACAAAATCTTTATAATAAAAAAAAAATGGTTTTTTAACTTCATTTTTTACAAACCCTTGATACTCGAAGAAATGCGGAAGGCGGAATAAGTGTGAGAAATCAATATTATATAAAAACTTCTGCCCCTTTCGAATCATCGGAATAGATTATATTTGGTTAATAACTTCTTTTTTCCGTAATTTTAAATCAAGTAAGGGTAGTTCTTTTGAGGTTTATAATTTCTTTTTTCTCAAAAATAAAAATCTGTTGAAGGCTAAAATAATACTTAAGTAAGGAAACTAGTTTCTTCGTCTTTTTTAGAAATATTTTGCATTTCTATATATGCTAGAATTAGGGGGTTAGGTCAAATAAATGGATCCTTTCCCTCTACGGATAAATAGTGAGAGAAAGATAGTAAAGTATAGATTATTTATTATTTATTGCGATTGGGCCAATGACTATTCATGATTCCGTATTGAGTCAATTCCATACTGGTTCGAAATGAAATTAGAGGAATGTTATGGTAAAACTTCGTTTGAAACGATGCGGTAGAAAGCAACGTGCGACTTGAAGGACATGATCCGCTGTGGATTCTTACATTCACCATTTTCTATATAAATGAAGATGCTCTTGACTCGACATAGTTTGTTCTGTTCCTGCTAAGAACCCCGTTTTTGTCGGGTTGGTAAATAAAAAAATAGTACATGATGGAGCTCGAGTAAAAAGTATTGATTCATTTATCGGGGGGGAGAATCTAGGGTTAGTGACAATTAATAAGTTAGACCAACTTTGTAAATATATCTTCAATATTATTATAAATATAGAATAGAAATTGAAAAGTGAAAATTTGAACAAGTTTTTTTCGCGGTAAATTTTACTTTTTTTATTTAAAACTTGTTCGATATGGACTTGATATAAAGTCAAATGTATTACAAAAAATAAATCGTTGATATTACTTTTCCATAGAAAGAATCCATAGAAAGAAATAAAAAAAAAAAAACAAAAGGTATGTTGCTGCCATTTTGATTTGACAGGAATAAGAATCACCGAAGTAATGTCTAAACCCAAGGATTTCACAAAACAAAGAGACAGGATTCCGGAACAAGAAAACACAATTTTAAATTGTCTCAATAATTTTATTCGAATGAGAAAAATAGATTCGAGACGAGACAAACAAAAGAGGTTAGAGACGACTCAATAAATGTGATGTCTAAGGATTTCCCGTCGAACTCTTTCTGAATTATCCAACTTGAGTTATGAGTACAAATTATATTTCTTTTTTTTTCTGTAAGGTAAGAAAAATGACTCAAATCATAGTCTAATTCATGCTCTTATGGATCTATTTGCTATTATATACAGAAATTATAATCATTTTTTCTCGAGCCGTATGAGGGGAAAACCTCCTATACGTTTCTAGGGGGGGCATTATTTATTTACATCTATCCCAATGAGCGATCTATCGAATCGTTGCAATTGATGTGCGATCCCGAAGAGAAGGAAGAGACCTTCGAAAAGTAGGTTTTTATGATCCGATACAGAATCAAACTTATTTAAATGTTCCCGCTATTCTATACTTCCTTGAAAAAGGCGCTCAACCTACAGGAACTGTTCATGATATTTTAAGGAAGGCAGAATTATTTCAAGAAAGAACTTCGAGTTAATTAAAGGACAAACAAAATTAATGAATAAAAAAGGGAAGGGTAACTAGTATCTACCTTCTAGTATCTATTTTTGTGTAATTATTTACTTACAAATTACCCTTTTCTTGTTCTATTCATATTTCATTTTTTTATGTTGTGCCAATCCAACACAAGTCTTTATTTCGATTTTCTTTTTAATTTAATTTGTTTTTTCAATATTCTATATCATTCATATTGACAATGGTGTATTGAAGAAATATAATTTGATCGATCGTAGAGAAATGGATCTGTTTCTCCCGACCCATTATTGCTATTGCCTTTTTCTTCAGTCAAATGATGAGGTTTTGTTGATTTTTTTTTATTTTGATCATATCTACATATTTATTTGGGTTGCTAACTCAACGGTAGAGTACTCGGCTTTTAAGTGCGACTATGATCTTTATACACATTTTTGGATGAAGCAACGAATTCGTCCAGACTATTGGTAGAGTCTATAAGACCACGACTGATCCTGAAAGGTAATGAATGGAAAAAACAGCATGTCGTAATGTAATAATTAAGAAAAAAAAATTCTTATTCTATTCTTAATATATATATATATATATAGATATTTTTTTTAGTATAATTTGGATAGAATTTGGAGTTTCTCCTCCAAATTTTGATTTGTGGGGGGGACAAAAAAATTCACATTTCTAGTTGGGTCTAGTAATAAATAAATGGATAGAGCCCCGCGGCTCTAATTCTAGTAAAAAAAGCAACGAGCTTATATTCTTAATTTGAATAATTACCCGTGATCTAATTAAACGTTAAAAAGAAATTAGTGCCTGATGCGGGAAAGGGTTTTCTGTGGTTGATTTTTTTTTCTTTTTTAATAAATCCTAACTATTCCCTATTTTGGATTGGGGTTGGAGACGGATGTGTAAAAGAAACAGTATACTGATAAAAAGAATTTGTTCCAAAATCAAAAGAGCGGTCGGGTTGCAAAAATAAAGGATTTTTTGTCCTCTTATAATTATAACGAAGATAAACCAATTGGATAGAAGGAGAGAGGAAAAAGATCTGTTGATTGGATTACCCGTTTCCGGGGTATATATTTTTTTCTTTTATTACTATGATACATAATACATACCCTGTTCTGACCATATTGCACTATGTATTTATTATTTGTAATAACCTAAGAAATTTATGGTTCAAGTAGAAATGTAACTAAATGGAAGAATTACAAGGATATTTTGAAAAGGATAGATCTAGGCAACAACCCTTCCTATATCCGCTTCTTTTTCAGGAGTATGTTTATGCGCTTGCTCATGATCGTGGTTTAAATAGAAATGGTTCGATTTTTTATGAACCTCTGGAAATTTTTGGTTATGACAGTAAATCTAGTTTAGCACTTGTGAAACGTTTAATTACTCGAATCTATCAACAGCATTTTTTCTTTTCCTCGGTTAATGATTCTAACCAAAATCGATTCGTTGGTCACCACCACACCCATTTTTTTTATTCTCATTTTTATTCTCAAATGATCTCAGAAGGTTTTGCAATTATTGTAGAAATCCCATTCTCACTGCAATTAGTATCCTATTTAAAAGAAAAAGAAATACCAAAATCTCATCATTTACGATCTATTCATTCCACTTTTCCTTTTTTAGAGGACAAATTATTACATTTCAATTATGTATCAGATATACTAATACCCCATCCCATTCATATGGAAATCTTGGTTCAAATCCTTCAATGCTGGATTCAAGATGTTCCCCTTTTTCATTTCTTGCGATTCTTTCTTCACGAATATCATAATGGGAATAGTTTTTTCATTACTCAGAATAAATCTATTTATCTTTTTTCAAAAGAAACTAAAAGACTATTTCGGTTCCT